GAGCATTTTTTATTTCCCATTTGTTGAAAAAAAAATCCCATTATTGGTGCGTTCTTCATCCAATTAGATGAATCGATCTAGCAATGATAGAATTTCTATTTTGTTTACAGAATCGCATAAAATTTTATCTAACTACATATATGTGTATATGGAATATATGAAATACATATGAGCGGAGGAATAAAGATAAAGAGAATTTTCTATTCCAATTGGAATTTGCAACAGATCCAATTTGAACGAAATTCGAAATTGAGCAATTTTACTTAACTGAGTTAGACTTATGGAGTTTCGTATAGAATAGCAAACCAAAAAGTGATTCCATTTCGACTATTATTATGATATTAATATTCCAATACGATTGGATAACAGATACCGGTAAAATAACTAGATTCGGGATTTGATCTGTTCGATGAGCTAAAGTAAAGACCTAATCATCAGAAACAATCAATATAATCAATAGAAAGTTGATTTTTTTAGCATGTAGTTTTTTTTGTGACTTGAATTGTTAAGCTCAAAGCAAAATAGTTTGCATAGAAGAGATAGATTTTTATCTATTTTTGTTTTGGTAGTAGAGTTCACATAATACGATTTAAGCGCATAATAAGAACATAAGATAAAGAAGGCCTTTTTTAACCCTATACGTATATATATAGCTATTTATATGTGTCTCTCTTTTTATATTGCAGTTCTATCTATTCTGGACATCACATGTCATGCCCTATCAAAAGTTCTATTTTCTCTCAGAATTATGGACAGATCAGATATTCGATTAGTTATCTGTGTAAGAATTTACAGTCTGGGGTTTACATATATTCCTAATTGTTGTTATAATTGAAATTGAGAAGGATTTTTTTTATTGAAAAGAATCAATACTGATTCCTTACTTACATATCAATTTCCATTTTCTGCTATCCCTAGTATTAGAGAAATACAATTGGAGATTCAAATCCAAGAATTGTTTATGAATTCACATTCAATAGTTAATGGTTCCAATTTGTCTCCTTTTGTGAATGAAAATTGACATTTGGTTTTTTATTTCGGGGAAGGCATTTCCCTATTTTATGGTTTAAGTTTAGATAGTATATGTTTTAAGATACTATAAAAATGAATCGAAAAGATAGATCCAATCCAAATCAAAAACAAGGAAGGATTTCTTTTATTTATATTTCATTTAAATTCATTTTTCATTTAAATTCATTTAAAGGGATTAAGATTAAAAAAATGGGATTTAAAGATGTTTCAAGATGCAAGTAAAAAGGGAAAGGGAATATTTTCGTCTCTTTTTTTTAGCACTTTGGCGACATGGCCGAGCGGTAAGGCGGGGGACTGCAAATCCTTTTTCCCCGGTTCAAATCCGGGTGTCGCCTGATTAACAAAAGACGCAAAATACCTATTATCTTATGTTTTGTTGATATAATTTGTCAAATTTGTCCACAACAGAAGAAGTCGTAGGAAAAGGACTCTTGATACTCCCTTGATTCTAAACATCCGAGGGTTCTGTTTTCTAGAGTACTGTAAATTCTTTTTCTAGAGTACTGTAAATTCTTTAGGAGTCAAGGAAAGTTTATAGTAATGAAAGGAAATCCGTAAATCTTGATATAATAGTCCGCCCAAACTAATGTATAGGGACTGTTTCTTGATTGAATGGCGGGATAGAAAATCGAATTAGTAGTTGTGGAAAGCGCGGAAGATACTTTGTATACAAATTCATAAAAATTCTTGAGTACTTAGGAATTTAATCAATCTAATATCGATTGAATAGATAATTGGATTTTACTTATACATATCTATTCTATTTTTTTACATACATTTTGACTTTTCTATTTTTATATAACGTACAAAAAGAAATTCTTTCTTTTTGGTTTAGGTAATTCCTAGTCAAGAATGGAGTAGGTTGTCTTCAAATTGTTTTCCAGAGAAAATCGAGAAACGTTAAGGATTAGATCAAATAGAAAGGGCTATGTAAAAAAAAACGAAATAGGAGTATGTAATAGATAACGATCCATTTTGATTCTAGACTTTTCGATTTTTTACTTAATGAAGAACAACAAAATAAAGACTAGGTCTTATTAATCTTATATCTTAGTCTTATTAATCTTCTATCTTAGTAAGATTTTATTAACACTTCCAACTCTTCCCAGGGTTTGCCCTTATTTTGTTTTTCTTTGTCCTTGTGTTTCATTTTTTCCAATTCTACTAGCAATCCTATAAGAATTTCTCGCAATATAGAAGAATTTCTTCTAATTAATTCTATTTCTTGAATTCTTTCATCAATGGTATTGGGCAAAATCCCTTTTTTGACTCTGTGCCGGCGATTCTATTATTATTAGTATTAGTGAAGAATAATGGAAAATTTATTTCATATTCATATAGATAGGAGACATAATTCACATGGATATAGTAAGTCTCGCTTGGGCTGCTTTAATGGTAGTCTTTACATTTTCTCTTTCACTAGTAGTATGGGGAAGAAGTGGACTCTAAGGATACTATTAATTGAGTTCAGAAATCAAACTGTACCGATTCTTTTAGAGATCGTTCTGCAAAGACTTTTTTAATTTAACTATTGAAATGGAATTCAAATTCAATTGAATTAAAAGGATCTTCATTATATTCGATTATATTCGGGTGGAGTAATGTATTCTATGAATAATATATTAATAATATATGAATAATACCCTTTTAATCTAAGATATCTTATCTTCTTCGACAAGTCACATATTGCGCACTTAGTGCTTAGTTTAGTATTTGTTTTATTATTTTAATTTTATTTTAGAAATTGGATTTATGCTATATTTTATTGACTTGACTCATTTCATATCATGATTCAAATCTTTAAAAGATTAAAAAATCTGTGAGGTTTACTTTACTAATCTTTTTCCTCGACACCGGAAAAGGTTTTTATAGAATTCTTTTCCTTGGATGATCTGTTAACTGCTCAATCAATTACTTCTGCCTTCTTCTTCAAAATGGTAAAAAAAGATTTCTTGGTTTTCTTTTTTTAATATATATGTTCTTTTATTTATATGTTTATATGCCCAGACTCTTTTTTTTCCTTTTCATTTATTTTATTCTTTCGTTAAATGCGATTCCGCAATTTCTATTGAAAAATGCGATTCCGTAATTTCTATTGAAAATAATCAGAAATCTAGGAATTCAAATTGTAAGAGTAAGAGTTGCTTTTCGACTATTTCAGATTAATTGGAATCAACACAAATGAAGAAAAAAGAAATAGAATTGGGGCTTTATGTACATTACATAGAGATAATTGATTTCTAGATATATGAATATGGATAGAAAGATGATATTCTAGATTGATCTACATTAAGTATATTTTTATTTAAGTATCTATTTGTATATAGTACAACTGTATACACTAGAATAACAAAAATAGATAGTATGGTAGAAAGAAAACTTTTCTTTCTACCATACTATCTGATCTCATAGAATACTGCTGATTCTAGTCCGCTCATTTCATCTAAAACGGCGAAATTGGAATCCTTTTCATTTTCTAATCGCCGATATTAATAAGAACTAAGAAGTCAAGTTTCATTCAAATTAATCACTTTGACTGACGGTTTTTACGTATATTATAAGTAAAAAGGCAGTAGGAACAAGAATGAACAGCGCAGTAGCAATAAATGCGAGAATATTTACTTCCATAGTCTCACTCTTTCGTTTTTCTTTACTTTGCAATAACTCGGGATTTAATCCCATAGAGATGATAAATCTTTCGCCTCTAAATTCAATGATATGAATTCCATCTCGATGATATCGAATCGAATCAATATCATGAATAACAATATCGGAGCTATCAAATCGATTTATCGTTGAGAATTGAATAGTATAACATAGAAAGGTCGTTTATCCATACCGAATCCAAAAATGGATTCCTGGTATAGTCGAGAATTTTCTTTTTTACTTTATTTTTCATTCTTTTCCATTCTTTTTTTTCTATAAAATTCTCGCCTTCCTTAGTACAATCCATTTGTCGAAGTCTCATCTAACCGTGTTTTTTTTATTTTGAGACTTAGACTCGTTATAAACAAACCCAAACAAAGAAACAATAGAAGCAAAATGGAGAAAGGGGAATTAAGTTCTAAACTCTTTGTTAATGATCTAATCTTATTGTAAGTAAAACAAAAAAAAGTGTGATAAAGACAAGGGCAAGTACAGTATAAAAAAGATCGAATATTCTACCAAATTCCATTTTATTTGTATCGTATAAATACAAATTCGATTTGTGTATGGACTGCCACGAAAGATATGGTACTCGATTCGATTTCATTACACGAATCGGTAGAAATCAAAAAAGTAAAACTCAGTATGGTATCTCTTGGAATCCTGAATAGAATGTTATCTATGATTGCACTAATCCATATATGTCTTTATCAATCGGTACTAGTTGAAGAACTGAAAATTCCCATATTTCTATTTGCTTTGATGAGAACTGAAAAACGAAAATAAATATGAAAATAAATAGAAAAAAAGAAATAGAAATAAGAATAGAAATAATAAAAAATAAGAAAAAAGAAAAAGAAAGAAATGGAAATAAGGTTCCCTTTTGAAATGAAATTCTACTATTTGTCCTCGTTTGACAGAAAATGGAGAGAGAATTTGATATATATATATTTTACTAAATTATTGAATTTTGATCCGTCGGGACTGACGGGGCTCGAACCCGCAGCTTCCGCCTTGACAGGGCGGTGCTCTGACCAATTGAACTACAATCCCAGAGAAATGAAATAAAGTATAGAGCATACATATTCTTATGATTTCATTCAAACCCTTTCTAGTTATATTTTAGATTGGAATTGCCACGTTGTAACAGAGACGTGAGTTTTCTATTGCTAAACACATGGATATAAACTTTATCGATAACGACACGGATTACTACTCATTTTTTCATTATGTCAAATCCAAATCGATTGATAATCAATCTTTCAATGAAAAAAGAGTCTTTTTTTCTTTACATTTCTCTTTTTCTTAGACTTTATACTTACAAATCCTGATATGAATCTGGATCAAGAGCAAGATCCGAATTTGTGGAAAAAAAAAAAAATAGAGCAAATCAAATAAATAATAAATAACAGGTAAAAATATATCAGAAATTTTGACTTTTGTCCGCTTTTGTACGTATCAAGCATTTCAAGAGAACAAAGGGGTTATACCATTTCGCGGTGGATCAGTGAATTATTGGGCCGAGCTGGATTTGAACCAGCGTAGACATATTGCCAACGAATTTACAGTCCGTCCCCATTAACCGCTCGGGCATCGACCCAGGAAGAATCAACTCCAGATTTATTATATTAACTTAATATATTTTAATATATTTTATTTATATTAACTTAATATATTTTATATTAAAAATCCATGATCAACTTCCTTTCGTAATACCCTACCCCCAGGGGAAGTCGAATCCCCGCTGCCTCCTTGAAAGAGAGATGTCCTGAACCACTAGACGATGGGGGCACAATTGCCCGACCGTCAGCATATTATGCTCATAGTATGAACAGTTTTTTGAAATTGTCAATATAACGAAATAGTCTAATTAGATTTGAAAGATCTTTCCGTCTTTCATGATTATTTTTGATTCGTCATTTATATCCATGAATTATTCATTCTAATATCAATTGGAATTTGTATTCTTTTTTTTTATTATTATTAATTATTTTTTTTTACTAATTATTTTGTTTTTATTTTAATTTAAAAAATATTTTTAAATATTTAAAATAATATATAATATATAAATATAATAAAATATAATAAAAAAAAATAATAAAATAGATAAAATAATAGAAATCGAAGAAATAGAATAGAAGAATAGAAATAATACGAAAGATTCTTTCCTTTCAAGGAATGGAATGATTGATTTTCCAGCAAGCCGTAAGGGAGGGTTAAACCTCACTTCTTCCGCTTTCATTCATTGATTACCTCATTGGTAAGTAAGGGGGATGGGCATATCTCTATCGCCGACTATATTAATAATATATATATACTTATTAATTTGAATTTCATTAATTTTGAATTTAATTAATAATAAATATATTTACTTTACATAGATTTGATTTATAATCTAGTTCCCTAGATATATGTTGTCCGCATAGTGGCTCATTCCTGAATTGGATCAAATGGGCCCTTTTAACTCAGTGGTAGAGTAACGCCATGGTAAGGCGTAAGTCATCGGTTCAAATCCGATAAAGGGCTTTGGCCTTTTTTTTTTCAAAAAAACTCCAGCGGTAGTATTTTTATTTGATTTGAAAGGACAATAGAGATGTTGTTGATATTTGTAATAAAAAGAAAAATAAACAAAAAACTCTAATAATTCATTCTAAAATTTCTATATTATTATAGAATTTTAGAATGAATTTTAGTATAAGAATTATAGTTATAAAGTTGAAGATTTGTTTATTATATTATACTGAGATAAGCTGGTTCTTAAATTGCGAAAATGAAATTAACCGTAAAGTTTAGATTAGAAATCAACAAAAGAAAAAGTAAGTGGACCTAACCCATTGAATCATAACTCTATTTACTATTATGAATATTAAATATGAATATTCAAATTCGATATAATGAAATTGGAACAGTAGATCCGCCATCCGCTTTTTCTTTAATTTTCATATTTTTTTTATTAGACTCTGAAAAAATTTGTCGATATTTCTGATTCAATTTTCTTGTTTTTGTCCCTAGTTATTCTATAGGACTAAATAGGAATCAATCACTATTCCCTTCTTCCGCGGAAAAGTTTTTTTGAAGTGACAACATAAGACATATAAGAAAGATTTAAAATATCTTTCTTTAATTCCAGACCAAAAGATCCATTTTATATTGATAGTTTTATACGTATATAAGATTTATCGTTTATGTATAAATAGATAATCAAATTTATATATCTATCAGATAATGGTTTCATGGACCAAGTCTTTCCATATCGATGCATACACAATATTTTTATTACACCAAGACAATATAATGCAGAATAACTAAAAAAAAAAAATTTCATGGAAAGTTTCCTATTATTATTTAATATTGCATTGAATTAAATAAGAGGAAATCTCCTTTTTCTTTTCTGACAGATAAAAAGTAAATAGAATAAAATATTTGAAGTGTCTTTCTTGCTTTGACCTGTGAAAAGACATATTTTGGGGTTTTAGTTCATATTCTATTCATCTGAAGGAAAAAGAAATAGAATAATAAAGTAAAGGAAAATCTAATAAAGAAAAAAATAAATAAAATGAAAGAATAAAGATAAAAAATAAGAAATAAAATTAATTAAAATGAATATTGTAGTCGTTTACTGCATATGCATATAGAAATTCGAAAAGTACAAAATATTGATTTTTTAATTTTAAAAATCAATCTGACTAACAAGATAAGATCCACGAATAAGATTCGTTTTATAGAATGAGAGGATTCAGTCTGAGGAGCAACTGGTAAGGAGGGGGAATCACTTGTTCCTTGAATCGCTCTTTTAAAAAATGCATCTATCCAATTCTAATT